TCCCTGTTGTTGGATTGGATTCTAACGAATCTTTCGGGAATTTTTATTTGTAATAAACTCTTTCTTTATTAAATTTAATTTAGATAAAATCAAATTAGAAGACAAGAACAATAGAAGAAGAATAATAAAAGAAGTACGAATAATAAAGAAAATGAATTATCATACATATATTTCATTTAGAAAGATGAATAAGTCCATTTATTTATTTTTACATTCCTTTCACTTATTGTATATATATATACTCACTTAGATATACTTAGTTTATATAATATACGAATTATCATTATTATAAGATATCTTTATAACAATATAACAATAATAGGTACAAATATTAAATTGAGGTACCCATTCATTCTATGACAATTCTCAACAACTTACCCTCTATTTTTGTGCCTTTAGTGGGCCTAGTATTTCCGGCAATTGCAATGGCTTCTTTATCTCTTCATGTTCAAAAAAATAAGATTGTTTAGATCTGATGGGGCCAAGGTCACATCTATTTTTTTTTTTTTCAAGACTTAGATAACACAGATTAAGTAGAATATTGTATAACATGTGGCTTCCTCCGAACATAAATGAAAGAGCTCTTATCTTATGCATGCATAAACATCATATATGGGTATATAAAATGAAAGTCAATGTATCTATATGTAGGTAGATATTTTTAGGGGATCATATGAAGGGGATGTTATTATTTTAGATCTAACCAATTCGATGAATTACTCCTAAAGGGTCACATCAGAATAGTGCTAGTTGATGAGAGTTACTTCGGAAACAAAAAAAGTAAGATTCATTTTGGTTATTCTCTCAATTCCAATAAAATGCAACTGGATCTAGTATGTATGAGTTGGCGATCAGAATATATATGGATAGAATTTATAGCGGGGTCTCGAAAAACAAGTAATTTCTGCTGGGCCTTTATCCTTTTTTTAGGTTCATTAGGATTCTTATTGGTTGGAACTTCCAGTTATCTTGGTAGGAATTTGATCTCTTTATTTCCGTCGCAGCAAATCATTTTTTTTCCACAAGGGATCGTGATGGCTTTCTATGGGATCGCGGGTCTTTTTATTAGTTCCTATTTGTGGTGCACAATTTCGTGGAATGTAGGTAGTGGTTATGATCGATTCGATAGAAAAGAAGGAATAGTGTGTATTTTTCGTTGGGGATTTCCTGGAAAAAATCGTCGCATCTTTCTACGATTCCTTATGAAAGATATTCAGTCCATCAGAATCGAAGTTAAAGAAGGTGTTTATGCTCGTCGTGTCCTTTATATGGAAATCAGAGGCCAGGGGGCCATTCCTTTGACTCGTACTGATGAGAATTTGACTCCACGAGAAATTGAGCAAAAAGCTGCGGAATTGGCATATTTCTTGCGTGTACCTATTGAATTGAAATGAACTGAAGAATAAATGCTTTCTCAGCAGGAGGAAAAAAACTCAAGAATCCTCTTTTTTCTATAGCATAACCTAACTGAAGTTTCTTCGGAACGCCCATTCGAGCCAAAGCAGACGTATACGGAACGGTCATAACAATAACATAAAAATAAAGCGAAACTTTTTTTGTCCGAAAAAAGTCTTTTTTATGTTTATGTAAATCCACTCAACTCAATTCAGTAACAAAACAAGTAACAAATCGAAATAATAGATTAATCTCATATATCAAAACATTCCGGAATAACGAATTTCTCTTTTTATTTTCTTGGAATTGATACGTTAGATACAGATAGATCCTATCTTGTAAATTATCTCTACTTTCTTTTGTCAATCGACCCTTCTTTTTCTCCTTTCTTTTGTGCTTCTTAATCACCAAACAATCGGATCTCTTTCTTATAATGAAAACTTTTCTGTCTTTTTTTACCACTCATTTTTGATCATCACAATATTCTTCATAAATTTATCTCAATTATTCTAGGTATATTCCTGGACTATAGTATAGGTAGACAGCGAAATTTTTTTTTTCGACATATTTTATATTTTGATAGAAAGGGAGTTCTTTCGTCTCAAAATCCGAATAATATTCATTACTTGAAGTGGTTTTTTCGGGTATTCATCGAAAGGGGGCAATTGCTTCGAATTTGATCAATTAAGATATCTGGAAACAATATTTTTTTTTTATTAGTTCTTCATTCGAATTCTAAGTGGATTCTTATTTTATTTCTGTATTATTTCTAGATTCAAGGACTAACCACTGAATTACAAATAAAAAAACAGAGAATAAATTCATGGGCACCTTATAACCTTATAATAGAATAATAGAAACAGAACTCTATGCTTGATAGGAATATTAGATCGCATAGAGTCAACGAATGAAGTAGGTTCATTAACAATTCACAAATGAAAAAATGACAAAAAAGAAAGCACTCATTCCCCTTCTATATCTTGCATCTATAATATTTTTGCCCTGGTGGATCTCTCTCTCATTTAATACAAGTCTGAAATCTTGGGTTACTAATTGGTGGAATACTAGGCAATCCGAAACTTTTTTGAATGATATTCAAGAAAAGAGTATTCTAGAAAAATTCATAGAATTAGAGGAACTATTCTTGTTGGACGAAATGATAAAGGAATACCCGGAAACACATCTACAAAAGCTAGGAATCCACAAAGAAACGATCCAATTGATCAAGATGTACGATGAGGATTGTATCCATACGATTTTGCACTTCTCGACAAATATAATATGTTTCGTTATTCTAAGGGGTTATTCTATTCTGGGTAATGAAGAACTTATTATTCTTAACTCTTGGGTTCAAGAATTCATATATAATTTAAGCGACACAATAAAAGCTTTTTCTATTCTTTTATTAACTGATTTATGTATCGGATTCCATTCGCCCCACGGTTGGGAACTAATGATTGGCTATGTCTACAAAGACTTTGGATTTACTCATAACGATCAAATTATATCTGGTCTTGTTTCTACCTTTCCAGTCATTATAGATACAATTTTAAAATATTGGATCTTCCGTTATTTAAATCGTGTATCTCCGTCACTTGTAGTGATTTATCATTCAATGAATGACTGAAAATGGTTAACTGATCCAATTATAATGTTTGTTACTTTTTTTAACATAAGCAAAAGCATTCAAAGTCGTACTTACCTTACTCTTTCTACCCATCCAGGGGATTCCTCCTATATTCCAGTAAAATAATTTCAGTAGATATCAGAATCGTGGATAGGGAACTATACTAGTGACCCACCTAATTTTATTGTAGAAATTTTCGGGATCAATGATTGGACCATGCAAACTAGAAATACCTTTTCTTGGATAAAGAAAGAGATTATTCGATCCATTTCCGTATCGCTCATGATATATATAATAACTCGGGTATCCATTTCAAATGCATATCCGATTTTTGCACAGCAGGGTTATGAAAATCCACGAGAAGCAACGGGGCGTATTGTATGTGCCAATTGCCATTTAGCTAACAAGCCCGTCGATATTGAGGTTCCACAAGCAGTACTTCCTGATACTGTATTTGAAGCAGTTGTTAGAATTCCTTATGATCTACAACTGAAACAAGTTCTTGCTAATGGTAAAAAGGGGGCTTTGAATGTGGGGGCTGTTCTTATTTTACCGGAGGGGTTTGAATTAGCCCCCCCCGATCGTATTTCGCCCGAGATGAAAGAAAAGATAGGCAATCTGTCTTTTCAGAGCTATCGCCCCGCTAAAAAAAATATTCTTGTGATAGGTCCTGTTCCTGGTCAGAAATATAATGAAATAACCTTTCCTATTCTTGCCCCGGACCCGGCTACTAATAAAGATGTTCACTTCTTAAAATATCCCATATACGTAGGCGGGAACAGGGGAAGGGGTCAGATTTATCCCGACGGGAGCAAAAGTAACAATACAGTTTATAATGCTACAGCCGCGGGTAGAGTAAGCAAAATCATACGAAAAGAAAAAGGGGGATACGAAATAACCATAGCGGATGCATCGGACGGACGTCAAGTGGTTGATATTATCCCTCCAGGACCAGAACTTCTTGTTTCAGAGGGCGAATCTATCAAACTCGATCAACCATTAACGAGTAATCCTAATGTGGGTGGATTTGGTCAGGGGGATGCAGAAATAGTACTTCAAGATCCATTACGTGTACAAGCCCTTTTGTTCTTCTTGGCATCTGTTGTTTTGGCACAAATCTTTTTGGTTCTTAAAAAGAAACAGTTTGAGAAGGTTCAATTGTCCGAAATGAATTTCTAGATCCGTGGATTTATCAACATCAAGTTCGTAAAAAAGAACCAAATTCTTGTTGGCAATTATGTATGATCAAAAAAATGATGAAAATCCTTTTGCTTGTTTATATTCTTTTTCTACCAGATGTCAGGAATTACTTGTACCGCATTCCTAATTATAGTATGTATATTGTGAAGAAGACTATTTGACTTTACTCCTTCTTTGTTTTTTTTTCAATCCAAATTGGAAGGGTGTGACTATGTCTGTCAGATTCAAATGTCATATAATGCATCAATTAGAATCAAATTCGACTAGATACTAGATAAGTAAGCGGAGAATGGAAAAGAATAATAAATGAGGGGAACAAAGAATTCTAGGGGATATTATTAGTCTTTCTAGTCTTCGACACAAGAAAAGGAATTTTACACATCCCTTTCTTGTGTCGAACTAATAATGGTTCTTGATCCCATTCGTCAAAGATCCCTATTCTTATTATTAGTTTCTATTTTTTCCAGGTTTATCAGAACCTTTTTTTATATTTATTACGTTTTTTTTTTATATTTTATACGTATAAGAAGTAGTGGAAAAACAAAAAAAAAGAGAGGAAAATTTATTGAGAAAATAGAACTTCTTCAATGAACTTATAAAAAAAAAAAAATTGCAATTTTGATAAGATACTAAAATCAATAGAGTAAGGTTCTACTAGTATAGAAAGGATTTGCATGATATCTGATCGACCGAAATATATATATATATATATTGTGATTGTGTCATCCAGGAAAAGGAAATTGAGGAATTCCTTCTTTCTTCTAACTTTGAAAGTATC